CATAGGTCGTTAGAAGGAGTTCTAATAAGCATATACAAATAGTATACCACCGAACCGCCTTATTTTTATTCCCTCTATAGGGGAGAAATAAAATTGATGAACCCGCGGATATCGGCAAAACAACAATTATTGTTAACCAAGGAAAATAACTCGTGGTAAAGACAAGATAGACTTTGACCAGAAAAACCCGCGCTCGAAATAATTTATCGAGTACGGGTTTTTGTCGGTAAAGAGGAATCAAATGGATTCAAGTGGATTTTTCTGGAACATATCAATAAGCTAGACCCATGCTGCGAGTTGTCTCATGCCATAAGTAAACCCGAACACTCAAGAAATCCGTTGGACAAGCGGATTCACATCTCTTACAACCTACACAGTCCTCTGTTCTTGGAGCAGAAGCAATTTGTTTAGCTTTACATCCGTCCCAAGGTATCATTTCCAATACATCTGTGGGGCAGGCTCGTACACATTGAGTACACCCTATACATGTATCATAAATCTTTACTGAATGTGACATTGGCTCTATAAATTTATTGAACTTTATCAATTTTCGATCTGGTTATAAATCAGTAGTAATTGAATTATATATATATTGTGTACGCCAGACGAATCAGTGGTTTATCAGAATTTTTTGATAATCAATCTACTTCTGGATCTGTTCATGAGCGAGGGCCAAGGTACTTTGATTTCTTATGTTTCAACAAACATGGTCATACGAATCATACATGCTAGTTCTAAATTAGTGAATATATTATAGATATATATCTGTCTTTATTTATATCATTACGACTATTTATTCAACAAATTCGATTGATTGATACGAGTTGATTTTCTGTTACGATGGATCGATGAAACAATAGCCGGCCCAATAGCGGCTTCAGCGGCTGCAATAGCTATAACAAAAATCGAGAAAATATCTCCTTTTAATTGACGACTATCAAACAAATCAGAAAATGTTACGAGATTTATATTAACCGCATTCAATATAAGCTCAAGACACATAAGTGCTCTAACCATGTTTCGGCTTGTGATCAATCCATAAATACCAATAGAAAATAAATAGGCACTCAAAATAAGTACATGTTCGGTCATCATTGACCAACTCCTCATCAATCTTGATTCATTTCATTTCAATATGAACAACAATTTAACCGATTTGATTGACTAGAATATAACAAGTACGAAACAAAGTAAAGTATTAGTAATGGGTCGAACTAAACCCCTTTCAATTTAATATATGAACAATAGAATATGAAAATGGAACTAAAGGAAAATAGATGTGATAACAATAACATGGAACAAAAAAAGACTTTTTTATTTGATTTTGGATTTCTAATTCTAAGTATTTATTACTTATTACTGCCGGGCCATAGCAATTGCACCTATCAAAGCAACTAAAAGAATTATAGAAATGAGTTCAAATGGGAGGTAAAAATCTGTTGATAAATGAATCCCAATTTGTTGAACGTTACTTGTTAGGTCCTGCTCTATAATCTGGTTTAATCTTGTAGTCCAAATAATCCCGTACCACGACGTATCCGAGATAGTAGTAATTAGTGAAAAAAGAATACTTGTACAAACCAGTGAAGTGACCCCATCCCCAACGGTCCAAAGATAGAAATCATTGTAATATTCTGAACCATTCATGAACATCACAGCAAATACGATTAAAACATTTACAGCTCCCACATAAATAAGGAGCTGTGCAGCAGCTACAAAATGAGAGTTAGATGGAATATGGAATAAAGATATACAAACAAGAACCAATCCCAATGAAAAAGCAGAATAAATTGGATTGGTAAGTAAGACCACCCCCAGACCTCCTAATATAAGACCTGATCCCAGAAATACTAAAAGAATATCATGTATTGGTCCAGGTAAATCCATTATGTGTAAAATAAGAGATAAATAAGTCGAAATATTTCATAAACTTACTAACCGATTCAAGAAAAAAGAGGTTACCTTATTTTTTTTTTTTTCTTGTATATGATATATTCCTAATTGAATTGAATCCTAATGGGGTGTGGATTGATATAGATACAGTTATTGGATCAATCCCGCTACTGTATCTGAAAGAGTAGTTCGGAATTGTATATTTTGAAATCATCACAGATATATGAATCCATTCTAAATCAAAATTAAGCCTTGATTCTCACCAATCAATAGTTATGATTTGTAGTTACTGACCTAGCAAAATGAAAGAAACCTCACTCCTTTATTTTGACTTTAGATAAAAACGGAATCTTAGTAATTGGTAATCGTTCTTGAATCAAGAGGTTTATCTCTGGTTATTTTTATTTGAGTCGAATTCATAATTGTTCGAATTGTGTAATCTCCAATTACTGACATTGGTAACCGACCCAAAGCAATTTGATTATAATTCAATTCGTGACGATCATAAGTAGAAAGTTCATATTCTTCAGTCATTGATAAACAGTTTGTTGGACAATACTCGACGCAATTACCACAAAATATACAGATTCCAAAATCAATACTATAATTAAGCAATCGTTTCTTTCTAATATCTGTTTCCAATCTCCAATGAACAACGGGTAGATCTATGGGGCATACCCGAACACATACTTCACAAGCAATGCATTTATCAAATTCAAAGTGGATTCGACCACGAAAACGCTCCGATGTGCTCGATTTTTCATAAGGATATTGAATAGTCACAGGTAAACGATTCACGTGGGATAAGGTAATCATGAAACTTTGACCAATGTACCTTGCAGCTCGTATTGTTTGTTGACCGTAATTCATGAACCCAGTCACCATAGGGAACATATCGTCGATATCCATGAATAATTTGATGTTTCTTTCTCTTGCTCTAGATAGGTTATGAATCTAGAATATCACAGTCTATTACAGCGAAACGAGTTGGGAAGAAGTTGTTAATAATAGATTACCTAGAGAGATAGGTAAAAGAAATTTCCACCCAAGATTAAATAGTTGGTCCATTCTCATCCTAGGTAAAGTCCATCTTGTTGTGATAGAAATGAACAGGAACAAATAAGCTTTAGATAATGTAATAAGGATACCAATTGTCATTCCAAAGACTCCACTCGTTTTATTTATTCCGAAAGGTTCAGGGATGAATATATACGGAATAGAGAGATTCCACCCACCGAAGTAAAGAACTGTTACAAATAATGACGAAACTAGTAGATTTAGGTAAGAAGCAACGTAAAATAAACCAGATTTGATACCTGAATATTCGGTTTGATAACCTGCTACTAATTCCTCCTCTGCTTCTGGTAAATCAAAAGGTAATCTCTCACATTCCGCTAGGGAAGAAATTAGAAAAACTATAAATCCTATAGGTTGACGCCACAGATTCCACCCCCAAAACCCATATTTTGACTGTGCCTCAACTATATCAACTGTACTTGAACTGTTAGATAATCATAGTCGATGATAACATCACTATTCCCATCGCTATTCCAGAACCGCACATGAAACCTCAGCTTCATACGGCTCCTCGATGGCCACAAATAAATCTAAAGACTGGCTATTATTGCCTCGGCATGTTTGTAGTGTAGATAGAGTAAAGATGCATCGAAGAGTCCCGAATTAGACCAACGGAATTCTGTCTGCCATAATAAGAAATAAAAAGCGCTTCCGAATTGATCTCATCCTTTACTTTCTAATTAGAATTAGAACTCTCTTTGTTCAGTAATAACTTAATCCTTCAATAAAATACTCGTTGTTTCAATAGATATTTCGACCCATATCTTTCGTACGAAAAATAATTAGACACTTGTTCATGAGTTATAGTTGATGAATCTTGATAAAAATTCTATCTGTATGAATAGAATTGAGGAAAGAAAGAATAAACAAAGATCTCTTATTATTCAGTTTTCCTATTGCATTCCATTTCTTTCGTTCCTGTTCTTCTTTCTCACTCAGAAAAGGGGTTTCTAAAAAAAGAAAATCAAAGGATTACTTCGTTCTCGACAGTCATTTATTTAATCAGTGGATAGAAGCATACTCTGGATCGGAATCTTGAGGAAGTACTGCTTTGCTTTTTCATTTCTACGAACTTAAAGTCCTCATTATGATTCCTTTTATGCAGAAATATCCCTTTGGATACCTTACATTATTTCCATCACCAATCCTTTGTGTACCTTTGTGTTCCTAACCGTCCACTCATTTTGGATTGATCCCCGATATGGTAATACATACATATACAACAGTAGAAACTCCATACAGTTGATCTTTTGCACCCGCTTCAAGTCATGATGACTAATCAACCAATCTTGGGGTAAACAGTTTCGACCGCTTATGTTTACTTCCACTTGACTCTCGTACATAGGGAATGAGAGTCAATCTCCTTACTGCAAATTCATAAGCTGTTTTGTTTCACTCATATAACTATCTGGTTTAACTCATCAACCCGAATGATGAATAAAAAGAGAAAGATATCTATTCAATACATTCAACCTCTTTCCTAGAAATAAAGGAAAGAGGTAAGGGTTCATGTTCCAACGAATCACACGTAGAGATATTGATAACACACACGGAGTTAATGGTATTTCATAACTAATAGATTGAGCAGCAGCTCGTAGACCACCTGAAAAGGAATATTTATTATTCGATCCATATCCTGACATAAGAAGTCCAATAGGAGCAATACTGGAAATAGAGATCCATAAAAAAACGCCTATACTAAGATCGGCTAGAACAAGGCGATAGCTAAAAGGAATTACTGAATAGCTTAGTAGAATTGATATGACCGCTATAGAGGGCCCGATACTGAATAAACGAATATCTCCTCTAGATGGGAGAAGATCCTCTTTCAAAAGCAGTTTTGTCCCATCTGCTAGGGCTTGAAGAATTCCCAAGGGACCGGCATATTCAGGCCCGATACGTTGTTGTATCCCTGCAGATATTTCTCTTTCTAACCACACAATCACGAGTACACCTATTGTGATTCCTAATACAGGAGTAAAAATAGGGACAAGCAGCCATAAGAGGTCTATGACCTCTTTTAAGGATTCCGATCTGGAAAAAGAATTGATAGCTTGTACTTCTGTCGTATCAATTATCATTTCAACGATCAACTTCTCCCATAATGATATCTATACTACCTAGTATCGTCATGATATCAGCCAATTTCATTCTTTTAACTAGCTGAGGAAGAATTTGCAAATTGATGAAACCCGGTGGACGAATTTTCCATCTCCAGGGAAAAACACTATTATCCCCTATCAGAAAAATTCCCAATTCTCCCTTTGGGGCTTCTACTCTCACATAAAGTTCTTGTTTCGACAATTCAAAGGTGGGAGAAGGCTTTTTACTAATGAATCGATATTCAAAATCATTCCATTCGGAATCCTTTGCTCTATCAAAGCGTCGAACTTCTAAATTCTCATAGGGCCCCCCCGGAATTCCCTCTAGAGCCTGTTGAATAATTTTTATGGATTCCGTCATTTCATTGATTCGTACTAAATAACGAGCTAATGAATCTCCTTCTTTTTGCCACTGGACTTCCCAATCGAATTCATCGTAACACTCATAATGATCAACTTTACGAAGATCCCATTGGATTCCGGAAGCTCGTAACATTGGTCCTGATAAACCCCAATTTATTGCTTCCTCCCCACCAACAATGCCCACTCCTTCAACTCGTTCCAAAAAAATAGGATTTTGCGTAATAAGCTTTTGATATTCAACAACCCCCGTTAAAGAATAATCGCAGAAATCCAAACATTTATCTATCCAGCCATGAGGTAGATCAGCAGCGACCCCCCCGATACGGAAATAATTATGCATCATTCGCATACCTGTGGCAGCTTCGAATAGGTCATATAGCAATTCCCTTTCTCTGAAAATATAGAAGAAGGGAGTCTGTGAACCGATATCCGCCATAAAAGGTCCAAGCCATAATAAATGAGAAGCTATACGACTCAGCTCCAGCATAATGACTCTGATATAGCTGGCTCTTTTAGGTACTTGAATATTTCCTAATTGTTCTGGTGCGTTTACTGTTATTGCCTCTGTGAACATAGTAGCTAAATAATCCCAACGTGTTACATAAGGAAGATATTGTATAATTGTTCGGTTTTCTGCAATTTTTTCCATCCCTCTGTGTAAATAACCCAATATGGGCTCGCAGTCAATAACATCTTCACCATCTAGAGTAACGATAAGTCGAAGAACACCATGCATTGATGGGTGGTGAGGACCCATATTAACTATCATGAGGTCTTTTCTTGTAGCCGGTACATTCATATGTTTTCTTCTCCGATCCATTATTCTATGAATTGCCGAAAACGAAATAAATAAGGTTCATCAAAATTCAAGATCTAATAAACCAAAAAATTCAAACAATCTTCAATTTAACGAGTTTTTGGTTCCCGAATATCTAACTGATCGATTAATTTTTTATAACGCACTCTATTTTTCTTTGACAAATAAGCCAGCAGACGTTGACGTTTTCCCAGAATTTTCCGCAGACCTATCTGAGATAAATAATCTTTTCTGTGCAATTCAAAATGTGAAGTAAGTCTCTGTATCTTATTGGTGAAATTGATTACTTGAAATTCAACAGACCCTTTGTTTTTTTCTTCTTGCAGAATAACTGAGATGAATGAATTTTTGACCATAAAAATAATTCTTCTCTCTCTTTTTTTTTTTTTCTTTTCCACAGATATGGATTTTACCAATCAGGAATAATAATAATAATGCCAGTCATTTTGATCTGATACACACAATAATCTGGATTTATTCTTCTATCAAATCAAATTAAAATGAATAAGTACAGTTTTTAAACAGTTTTTAATTTGATTCGATAGAAAGGCAATTTCTGCACCCCCAAAAGAAAATGATTTTGGCCTAAGAAGATTCTGACGAATCATTTCTCGATTCAATCCAATTGATACGTCATTGAATCGGTATCATGTATCAGAATGTAACACAGCATGTGTGTACATTTGTCTACTTTCATATACCGGATACGACACGTGATATATAGGAAATGTACCAACCTTCAACTAATTCTGAATCGTGGATACATATGTATCCTTGACATACTGAAACGACTACCATTATTGGTATCAAACCAGTAGCGGTTCATACAAGCTAAATCCTCTAATCGATAATTGGGCCAAAGAAACAATTTGAATTGAATGAATTTATTTATATCCGTATCAATATGCTTGTCCTCATCCAAAAATTGTCCACAGTTCCTTACATTGAAAAATACGGGATTTCTATCCATAACATTCCTATTTCCGGAATTGAAACAAATTAGAATTCTCAATTCTCTACGACGCCTAGGAGATAGAATATTTTCAGGAACAAGCAAATCATAATGATTTTCGTCTCCATTCACAAGCATCTTTTGATGTTGTGCAATGGATCCATTGAAAAAATGATCATCAACATATCTTTTTTCTCGGTATCTTCCATTAGTTTGGTATTTATTATTATGGACCAATGAAATACCTATAGTTTGATACATAATAAATTGTCTATCCCATTTTATAGACAGACGCACCGGTTCGATAATCAATATTCCCCTTTTTATCAATTCCGTAAGAGGTAGACCTTTCTGAATCAACATTACATCCAGGCGCATTTCTCCTCTTTGAATAAAGGATATAGCAATTTCCTTTGGATTTATCAGTCTAAGCAGAAAACAATATACCTTAACATTATTCATCATTCTTTGATTCAAAGGATCATCCCATCTCAATTGAAAAAGCAAATATCTTTTCAGGAAGAACTCTAGTTCCGCTTTCTTGTTACTCTTGGATTGTCCTTTCTTTCCACGTTTTTTAATGTCTGATTCCGTGTAATCCCTTTCAACATCTTTTTTTCGGTTTCGTGCGTCTGAGCCAAGATTTCCTTGGCCAAGCTGTTCTTTTTCTTCTTGATTTCGATTCTCTAATTCAAGGGATTCTTTTTGATTATATGATATACGAAGATCCTTTTTTTGATTTCCATTGATGTTTTTATTTTCACTAATGTTTTCATTTCCATTAAAAATGAAAAGAAGTAATTTGTTTAAAAGAAGTAATTTGATTGGTACAATCCATGGTTTGATCTTATATGCATCATAAAGTGGCACAAATTCTGAGAAGAACCAAGATTCCAGATTTGATATGGGACGATATAGCATTTCTTCATTCATTCCCATCCAAGCCAAAAACTTTTTTTTTGGATTGGATGGGTTGATTTCTTGATGAATCGTGAGATAGAAAAGATCTTTCTTTTCAATCATTTGATAATAATCAGTTCCAATCTTAGTCATTTTATTAATGTTTGTCCCCGTATCCATATTGGTCCAGGCCTCAATATCGATATTCTTTCTTAGAAAGAAATTGAAAATTTTCCACTCCAAATATTTTCTATCCGTATTTTTACCCGTATCAATAATATACTCTTCTCCTAGATAATCACTAATAGATATATCCCCCAGTACATAAAATGATTCGGGTTTAGGTGTGTTGTAATTATATGGAATCCCTCGGTCCTCATTTACTTGTAATGGGGGTGGATAAATATATGAGTCTTTCTTATCCCCATAATTCATATTTTTATATGAAAAAAGATCATATCTGTAGTTTTTTTTTAACTTTTCTTTTTGACCCGGCAATAAATTCACTTCATAATCATTTTTTTTCTCGTAATGAATGAATGGGTCTTTTTCATATGAATTCTTTTTTGAGTCTTTATTTTGAATCGTACGACGTCGATTGACCCTATTTCTCCATTTTTGCGGTACTAATCTAGACCATCTAGTCTGAGATAAATTGTATTGATAATGACCCTTTAACCAGTTTTTCCACTCATTCATTCCAGAATTCGGAAGTTTTTTATGCCTTGATTTGGAATCAAATATTCTTCTTGTTCCAAAAAAATTCCTTATTCTATCCTTAATAATAAGATATGCTTCGCGATATTGAAGTAGAGATCCCAAACGATATTTGTTAATAACTTGGATTTGTGATAATTTGTAAAATACGGATGCTTGGGAAAAGGAATATAGGTCACAAGAAATCTGTGATTTATTATTGCTGATATTAGAAAGAGAATTTTTTATAGTCGAAATAAAGTGCATTTTTTTTTGATTGATTTCATCAATCCCTTCTTTATTTTTTTCATCATTGTAAATGTATTTATCGATAATCTTTTTTGTTGATTCAAGGAAAAGTTGTGCATTGACTCTGGGAATATTAATAGTACATAGAAAAATATCCATGTATATTCTTTCACTGAAAAATTTCAGAAAATAGTGCCATTTACGTATGAAAATAAATCCGTCACTTCTTCTTTTTAATATCTGCCGAATATGTTTCTGCGATTCCGATCTTTTATTACCATAACTTGTATCGTTAGGACTAATATTTATATCTGGAGATAGAAATACTTTTCTTTTGTCTTTTGCAGCCCTTTCTATTTGATTTCTGATTAGGGTTGTTCTATCGGACAGATCTTTCATTTTTTTTTCTGTCAGCGAATAATTTGTCCAATCCAGGGATCTAATTCGAAGGGTTGATTCAGGAACAATTTTATTACTGATTATGGTTATGGAATCTTTTCTATTTTCATTTGGTTCATATACTCTCTTGAATCCAAATAAAAAAAAGGGATTTACTTTTGCAAACTCTTTTATTTTTATTTTTAAAAATAGAACTATTTTGAGAATCCATCTTGTTTTTTCTTTTGAGACCTTTATAAACTGTTTTGTTTTTTCTTTGAAAACTCTTAGAACTAGAAAACATTTTTTTTTCGCTTTTCTAATGTTTTTTTCGAGTTCCTTATAAATGGGTTCAAAAAAGGAAGGTTGTTTTCGGGGAGAACCAAAAGGTAGTTCAGTTTCCATTCCCCAGATTGTTAAATAACAAAAATTTTCTTTTTTCCCTTTCCTTTTCATTGGATCTCTATGATGGGATCGTGGTTTGGATCTGCGCCAGGGTTTCAGACAGAAAGGAAATAGGATTTTGATCTGAATACCGTCCGTTAACCAGTCTTTCGGAAATTCTGTTTCTGA